AGGATTCAACAGGAATCGCACAAGGTAGATTGATAGAAACCTCTGGTAAAATACCCACCAGTACCCGTAACCCAGCAAAGAAAGTACATTACATTAGGGATTGGCGACTTACCCATTCAGTGACTTTGGCACTGGACGTTCTTAAAATGGGGTCGGGTGAATTAGAGAATAGACAGACGTCTGTTGGCATTCCAGCCTATCCGAAAGAGGATCGTACCTCTTGGTCGTGAATATCTGAATAGGACGAACCCGCCTACGTGGATATCTTTGCTTCGGAACAAAGTAGGCTCGGTCAACTGGAATGTGTATTATCCATATGGGAGATCTTCCAATTGAGGAGATCCATCGACCTGAGACGAAGAGAAAGGTCTATCTATCTTCTTTAGTTATTCAATGAAACCAATGATTCGTTATTGGAGCCGATAGCAACAACCATTTCAGCGGACATGCGTATTTTCCGATGGATTGACATGGTTTCATTAGTAGAAATTGTTTGATGTAGCGAGTAATAGGCTCTTTCGCCGTTCAAGAATTCTTGTTTAGGCAGTTCATATCATCCACACATAGTGATCTAAGATTTCAATTCTTCCATGTTTCAGCAGTAGCATATTGTTCCATGGAGCTAAGGCCAAAAAGATGGAAGAAACAAGTGTTTCCACGACTCTACCATCCGGCCAATTCTGTTCCACTTAATCCCCTTTTCTTTTCATGGGCACATATCTTTACGGCTAAGGAATGGGGAATCTTTCTCCTGTTACATGAATCAAATGTTTCATTTCATCCGGGAAAAGCCATCTCTTTCTCAACAATGTTTTTGTCATTTGATCCAATAGCGTTCCGTTAGATAGGAACAGATTTGATAAATACTGATAACTCTCGGATAGAGTATTAGAACGGAAAGATCCATTAGATAATGAACTATTGGTTCTAAACCATCTCTGGCGATGAATCAACAATTCAAAGTGCTTTTCTTGTGTATTCTTGATGAACCAGCGTTTATATATAGATGTAGGAGGATTTGTTTGGGAAGCAATGAGCCCCTTTGACATCTCTTCATCTGCAAAGAATTCTCGACGTGAAAACACAGAGACAGAGGGCTGATCTTTGAATAGGGAAAAGGATGGATCCGCAGGGTCCCAAATGAATTGGCTTGTTCGAAAAAAGCCTTGTTCTTTGGAAGATCTATCTCGTGTCTGGTACTGCATGGTTCCACTCTGCAAGAACTCCGAATCATTCTCTTGAAGCTCATCCTCTTTATGATAAATGATCCCTTTGCCCCGAAATGACCCAGTCCAATAGGGAAATCCCAATTCAGTGGGCCTTTCGATACAATCAAATCGCCATATTCTAGGAGCCCAAACTATGTGATTGAATAAATCCTCCTCTATCTGTTGCGGATCGAGGGCCCCTTCCCCTTCTTCAAACCCCGATTCGTATTTTTCATATAGAAATCTCTGATCAACGATAGAACAAGATCCATTTTGCATCATATCTAACTGATTCCTTGGTTCGGACCGAAGAAGTAATGTCACTCGATTATTATCAAACTGACTGCAAGATTTTTCTGTCCGTGAGGATCCCGCCAGAGCCAGAGCGCCTTCTACTTCTAATAGTAATAATAGTAAGAGGCCATGAACTAGATCAGAATCGTTCTCGACGAATCCATAAGAAGTGATCCGATTTTTTTCATCGTGTCTGGATGAAGACCAAAGATCTTGAGCGACCGATCCGGCAGAACAACTCAAAAGATAAAGGAGTATCGTTAATTTCTTCATGCTCGTTCCAAGTTCGAAGTACCATTTGTACAAATAAGAATCCCCTCCCTTACATGATTTCTTCTTCATATAGATAGATATAGGATCTATGGGGCAATTACTTAGAAGTACATTTTGTGTAACAGCCCTTCCTATCTGATAGAAAAGGATCCCATGATCCTGAACCGATCTTATCTGGGATCGAAAATCCCAAGTTTTTCTATGAAGAGCTGATCTAATTGTATTAGTTTCTATAATGGATTTCTTCTGTGTAATACTAATTGATAGGGCCTCATTGATAAGTGCTACAAGATCTCGCGCATTGGAACCCATGGTTATGGACCCAAATCCGTTAGTATGGAACATCTTCTTTTCCAAGTGAAATCCTCTAGTATATGAAAGAATGAAAAAGTGCTTTCGTTGTTGTGGAAGAAGAAGCCTTCGTATCTTAATGCATGTATTTAATTTATTTGGAGCTATTAGAGCGGGATCCACTTTTTGGGGAATATGAGTCGAAGCAATAACAAGAATCTTTCCAGTGGAAGATCTTTCACAATCCCTGGAGAGATAGTTCTCTAATAGATCGAGGGATAAGTAATTCGACTCATTCACATGCAGATCATGAATGTTTGGAATCCATATTATGCAAGGAGACATTGCTTTTGCTAATTCGAATTGAAGGGTGATATCAAATCGGTCTATTTTCGTCGTCATATACATAGTTAGCACATTCGTCATAGTTAGCA